TTTCTAACCACACAATTACTAGTACTCCTATTGTGATTCCCGATACAGGAGTAAAAATAGGAACAAGCAACCATATGAGCCCATAGACCTCTTTTAAGGATTCCGATCTGGAAAAAGAATTGAGAGCTTGTACTTCTGTCGTATCAATTATCATTTCAACGATCAACTTCTCCCATAATGATATCTATACTACCTAGTATCGTCATAATATCAGCCAATTTCATTCTTTTAACTAGCTGAGGAAGAATTTGCAAATTGATAAAACCTGGTGGGCGAATTTTCCATCTCCAAGGAAAAACACTCTGATCTCCTATCAGAAAAATGCCCAATTCCCCTTTTGGGGCTTCTACTCTTACATAAAGTTCTTGTTTCGCCAATTCAAAAGTGGGAGAAGGTTTTTTACTAAGAAATCTATATTCAAAATCATTCCATTCGGACCCTCTTGCTCTATCAAAGCGTCGGACTTCTAAATTCTCATAAGGTCCCCCCGGAATTCCTTCCAGAGCCTGTTGAATAATTTTTATGGATTCCGTCATTTCACTGATTCGTACTAAATAACGAGCTAATGAATCTCCTTCTTTTTGCCATTGGACTTCCCAGTCAAATTCGTCGTAACACTCATAATGATCAATTTTACGAAGATCCCATTCAATTCCGGAAGCTCGTAGCATTGGTCCTGATAAACCCCAATTTATTGCTTCCTCCCCACCAATAATGCCCACTCCTTCAACTCGTTCCAAAAAAACAGGATTCCGTGTGATAAGTTTTTGATATTCAGCAACCCCTGTTAAGAAATAATCGCAGAAATCCAAACATTTATCTATCCAGCCATGAGGTAGATCAGCAGCTACTCCTCCGATACGGAAATAATTATGCATCATTCGCATACCTGTGGCAGCTTCGAATAGATCATATATCAATTCTCTTTCTCTGAAAATATAGAAGAAAGGAGTCTGTGCACCAATATCTGCCATAAAAGGGCCAAGCCATAATAAATGAGAAGCTATACGACTCAACTCCAGCATAATTACTCTGATATAGCTGGCTCTTTTAGGTACTTGAATATTTCCCAACTGTTCGGGTGCATTTACGGTTATTGCTTCTGTGAACATAGTAGCTAAATAATCCCAACGTGTTACATAAGGCAGATATTGTATAATTGTTCGGTTTTCTGCAATTTTTTCCATCCCTCTGTGTAAATAACCCAATATGGGTTCACAGTCAATAACATCTTCACCATCTAGAGTAACGATGAGTCGAAGAACACCGTGCATTGATGGGTGTTGAGGACCCATATTGACTATCATGAGGTCTTTCCTTGTAACTGGTACAGTCATATGTTTTTTCCCCGATTCATTCTTCCATGAATTGCTGAAAATGAAAGGAAGTTCATTAAAATTCAAGATCTAATAAATCAAATAATTCAAAACGAATCTTCAAATTAACGAGTTTTTGGTTCCCGAATATCCAACTGACCAATTAATTCTTTATAACGTACTCTATTTTTCTTTGACAAATAAGCCAGCAGCCTTTGACGTTTTCCCAGAATTTTTCGTAGACCTCTCTGAGATAAATAGTCTTTTCTGTGCAATTTCAAATGTGAAGTAAGTCTCCGTATCTTATTAGTGAAACTGAATACTTGAAATTCAACAGACCCCTTGTTTTCTTCTTTTTGTTCTTGTGAAATAATTGAGATGAATGCATTTTTTACCATAAAAAGAATTATTTTCCCCTTTTCTTTCTTTTTTACAGATATGTATTTTCCCGATCAGTAATAATAATAATGCCAGTCATTTTAATTTAATCTGGTATCTGGTATACACAATAATCTTCATTTATTTATGTACTACTTTAACTACTTTTTCTTTTTCTATCAAATAAAATGAATCAATAATTCATCTCATTTGCAATTGGATTTGGATATGGATCCAAAGGGATAGTACATTTCTGAACCCACAAAAGATAAGAATTTGTACCTAAGATAATAAAATTCTATCGATTCATTCCTAGATCTAATTGATACCTCATTGAATTAGTATCATGTACCAGAATGGAATGTAACACAACGCGTGTGTATATCTATTTGGCTTCATATACCTGATACGGCACGTGATATACAGTAAATGTACCATCAACTTATTTTTAATCGTGGATACATATGTATCCTTGACATACTGAAACGACTGCCATTATTGGTATCAAACCAATAACGATTCATACAAGCTAAATCTTCTAATCGATAATTGGGCCAAAGAAATAACTTTAATTTAATGAATTTATTTGTATCTATATCAAGATGTTTGTTCTCATCCAAAAATTGACTACAGTTCTTTACGTTGGTCCCATTGCAAAATACTGGATTTCTATCCACAACATTCCTATTCCTCGAATTGAAACAAATTAGGATCCTCAATTCTCTACGACGCCTAGGCGATGAAATATTTTCAGGAACAAACAAATCATACTGATTCTCGTTTCCATTTCCAACTATCCTTTCATTTGATTCATCAAAATCATTCTTATCAACATATCCTTTTTCTCGGTATCTTCGATTCATTTTGTGCTTACTCTTATGGACCAATGAAATACCTATGGTTTGATACATAATAAATTGTCCATCCCGTTTTATAGACAGACGAATTGGTTCGATACTCACTACTCCTTTTCTTATCAATTCTGTAAAAGTTTGATCTTTCTGCATCTGGATTATATCTAGACTCATTTCTCCGTTTTGAATAGAAGATAGAGCAATTTCCTTTGGATTTATCAGTCTAAGCAGGAGACAATACACTTTGATATTCTGGAATATTTTTTGATTTAAAGGATTAGTCCATCTCAATTGAAAAAGCAAATATCTTTTCAGGAAGAAATCGAGTTCTGCTTCCATGTTGCTCTTGTATTGCTTTTTCTTTCTACGTTTTTTAATGTTCGATTCCGCATAATCTTCTTCAACATATTTTTCAACATCTTTTTGTTGGTTTGATAGAACTGATTTAAGCTTCCTTTGGTTTTGTGTATCTAATCTAAGATCTCCTTGGCCCGGAGGTTCTTTTTCTTCTTGATTTTGATTCTCTAATTCAAGAGATTTTTTTTCATTAGATGATATACGAAGATTTTTTTTTTGCTTTCCATTGATGTTTTTATTTTCACTAACATTTTTATTTCCATTAAAATTTAAAAGAAGTAATTTTATTGGTATGACCCATGGTTTAATCTTATATGCATTATAACGTAGTACAAATTCTGGTAAGAACAAAAGTTCCAGATTTGATATGGGACGATTTAGTATTTCTTCATTCATTCTCATCCAATCAAAAAAGGTTGTTTTTTGATTGGATGGGTTGATTTCTTGATGAATCATGAGAGAAAAAGTATCTTTCTTATCAATTTTATCAATTATTTGATAATAATTAGTCCCCGTTTTAGTATTTCTATTAACATCGGCCCCGGTATCGATATCGGTCCAGGCCCTAATATCGACCTTTTTTCTAAGACAAAAATGGAGAATTCTCCAATCAAAATATTTTCTATTCGGATTTTTCTTTCTCTGAATTATATAATCTTCTCCTAGATAATCACTAATAAGTATACCTCCCAACATATAAAATAATTCGGGTTTATGTGGGTTATAATTATAGGAAATCTCTCGGTCCTTGTTTACTTGGAACGGTGATCGATAAATATAGGGATCCTTCTTATTCTCATACTTCTTATCCTCATAATTAATATATTTATATGATAAAAGATCATATCTATAATTTCTATAATTTTTTTTTAAATTTTCTTTTTTACTCGGTAATGCATCTGCATCATAATCATTTTGTTTCTCGTAATGAATTAATTGGTCTTTTTCATATGAACCCCATTTTTTTGAGTCTTTATTTTGAACCATATGACGTTGATTTACTCTATTTCGCCATTTTTGTGGTACTAATCTAGACCATCTAATCTGAGATAAATCATATTGATAATGACCCCTTAACCAGTTTTTCCATTCATTTATTCCGGAATTCAAAAGTTTCTTATGCTTTGATTCGTAATGAAATATTTTTAGTTTTTCAAAAGAATCCTTTATTCTATCTTTTAGAAAAATAGACGTTCCGTGATATTGAAATACAGATCTCAAGTTATACTTGTTAATAACTTGGGTTTGTGATAATTTGTAAAATACATATGCTTGTGACAAGGAAGATAAGTCACAAAAATGGGTTGAATTTTTTTTACTAATATTATAAAGCGACTTTTCGATAGTCGAAATAAAATGAATTGTATTTTGATTTATTTCATCAATTCTTTCTTGATTTATTTCATCATTGTAAATGGATTGATCAAAAATTTTAATTTTTTTTGTTGATTCAAGGAAAAGTTGTGCATTGCTCCTGGAAATATTAATGATAGAGAGAAGAGTATCTATGTATATTTTTTGAATGAAAAATTGCATAAAAGAGTTCCATTTACGTATTAATCGGGCACTTCTTCTTTTAATTATCCGCCAAATATTTTGTGGTGATTCTAATCTTTTATCATCACAACTTCTTTCATTAGGACTAATATTTATCTCTCGGGTTAGAAATTTTTTTCTCTTGTCTTTTGTGATTCTTTCTATTTTATTTCTGATTGTGCTTGTCCTATCAGCCAGATCCTTCATTTTTTTTTCTGTTAGTGAATAATTTGTCCAATCCATGTATCTAATTCGAATGGATGATTTATGAATCATCTGATTGTTTATTATAAAATCTTTTCCATTTTGATTTTCACTTGATTCATATACTTCGCTAAATCCAAATAATCGAATCAGATTTACTTTTGCAAATTCTTTTATTATTCTTTTTATAAATAGAACTCTTTTGATAACCCATCCTGTTATTTCTTTTAAGACCCTTAAAAATAATTTTGTTCTTTCTTTTAAAAGTTTTAGAACTAGAAAAGATTTCTTTTTCACTTTTCTAATTTTTTTTTCGAGTTCTTTCCAAATGGGTTCAAAAAAGGAAGGTCGTTTT